ACTTGTATGGTCCGGAGAAGCTTATTTGTCTTATAGTTTAGGTGCTTTATCTGTTTTTGGCTTTATTGCTTGTTGCTTTGTCTGGTTTAATAATACCGCTTATCCGAGTGAATTTTACGGGCCCACTGGGCCAGAAGCTTCTCAAGCTCAAGCATTTACTTTTCTAGTTAGAGACCAACGTCTTGGGGCTAATGTAGGATCCGCTCAGGGACCTACCGGTTTAGGTAAATATTTAATGCGTTCCCCGACCGGCGAAGTAATTTTTGGGGGAGAAACTATGCGTTTTTGGGATCTACGTGCTCCCTGGTTAGAACCTCTAAGAGGTCCCAATGGTTTGGACTTGAGTAGACTTAAAAAAGACATACAGCCTTGGCAAGAACGTCGTTCCGCGGAATATATGACTCATGCTCCTTTGGGTTCTTTAAATTCCGTGGGTGGCGTAGCTACCGAGATTAATGCAGTCAATTATGTCTCTCCTAGAAGTTGGTTAGCTACTTCTCATTTTGTTCTAGGATTCTTCCTATTCGTAGGTCATTTATGGCACGCGGGAAGAGCTCGCGCAGCTGCCGCAGGATTTGAAAAAGGAATTGATCGCGATTTGGAACCTGTTCTTTTCATGACTCCTCTTAATTGAGATATAAGATCTAATGCTTAAAGTAGTAAGCACGTTGATTTTACCCTACATATAGGGTTGAGTCGAGCGGGTCAAATTAAAAAAGAACAGTATTTTACTTCTCGTTTTAATGCATTTCTATCTAATTATATCGAAATTCTGAATCTTGTTTTTTGGGCTCGGCTAAGTGGTAGTATCGCCGAGCCCGAAAAAACCAACCCAAACCAATAAAAGAAAAAGAATACTTTCGTCGAACAAAAACAAAAGGAGAGAGAGGGATTCGAACCCTCGATAGTTCTTGTTGTGAACTATACCGGTTTTCAAGACCGGAGCTATCAACCACTCAGCCATCTCTCCAACCAAAAAGCCAATTTCTATTTTATCTTTATTCTACTGAATAGAACATAACTATATGAATTAATATAGTTAGTATCGATCGATGATCGATGGCATAGATATCCAGTGTGAATCAATTGGTCACTTTTTATTTTTCTAAAAATTATAGAAGATGCATGATCCAGCATGTCTTTTTCTGAAATAAAAACAAATCTTCGATCCATGCCTAAAAAGAAAGGGGTAGGTAATACGTCATAGAAAATCAATAGATTCATGATAAAACCCAAAATATGTTTTTTTATTACAATTTTTTTTTGATAACGGAATCGAGGAGTTCGGGATCAAATGGTATAGTTTTCTTTTGTTGGTAAATTGGAGGATTAGAAACATGACTATAGCTTTCCAATTGGCTGTTTTTGCATTAATTGCTACTTCATCAATTTTATTGATTAGTGTACCGGTTGTATTTGCTTCTCCTGATGGTTGGTCGAGTAACAAAAATGTTGTATTTTCCGGTACCTCATTATGGATTGTATTAGTTTTTCTAGTGGGTATTCTTAATTCTATCATCTCTTGAAACTATTTGTTATAGATCGAAAAATGAACTGAAATGACCCCTCCCCACGAATTCTTTCGAATTGTGAGGCACATTAAAAAAATGGAATATATAAGCCCCCAAATTTAAATAAAGAAAACGAAGACATTATAGGGAGGGAGGGGTCAAACTTTTTTTTCTATTGGAAAAATCTTCTATACTTAATATTTATATATAATATATGATCCTATATTTTTATATTTTATATGATTCTATATTTATATATATATTATTTATATATATTATAGGGTGTATATTGTAAAACTTAAAAACAAATCGAAAAAAAAAAATAGGGATCGAATTCAACTTCCAAAATCTATCAATTTAATATAAAAAAATATATAGATATAGAAAAAAATAAAATAGGAAGATAGTAATAGAAAAATGAATTGGAATATTCAATAGGGGTAATATATTCAGATTTTTCTATTTTATTAATATTAATCTATTAGATTTCGAATAGATTCGAAATACTCTATAAATATTCTCAAATTGAATACTATACTATTCTATTTATACGACTACTTTCTACGATTAATCCTTTTATTTTATAAGTATAAATATAGAAGTAAGTATTAATATAGAATTATTAATAGAATAGGGAGATCTCGTATATATTCTATATAAATTTATAGAAAAAAGTACATCTATAAGGATATATATAATATATATATCTTATTTTCGATTTTTCGACTTTCTTTCAAATTACGCCTAACAGAGTATCAAACCTAGCTCTGCACAAATAAGATTGATATATTACGTATCAAATACGATTCAAAAATGCGGATATAGTCGAATGGTAAAATTTCTCTTTGCCAAGGAGAAGACGCGGGTTCGATTCCCGCTATCCGCCCCTGCCCTTATTAATTACTTTATTTTACTTATTACTTTATTAAATCGATTATTAATAAGTAATAAAATATTAATAATTAATAAAAATTGTTAGAGTTGACTGT